CGTAGTTCAATGGTAAAACATCTCCTTGCCAAGGAGAAGATACGGGTTCGATTCCCGCCGCTCGCCAGCTTAATTTAGTAAGGTACTATGATAAAAAATTTCGTCTAGTTGACTACTTAACTACTTATATTAAATTAAGTAGGTGTTAGTCTAATACCGTATCCCTTACTATCTTACCCTTCCTTTGCACCCCACTCAAAAAAAAGGGGGCTCCGGCGGCGGGAATCGAACTCGCCAACAGGACTCCCTAAATCAGGGATTCACCGAGACGAACAACTGGCAAACTGCTTTTAAAGGGAAGGGAGGTAGACTGTGCCTTTCTTTCATTTCATTTTTCTTTTCTGCAGGGTAGGAAGGAGCCTTGAGAGTTCTTCTTGTAGGGGCAAGTGACTTTGTAAACTGCTCAATTTGGCCCTCTAGGGCCGGGAACTAATGAATAAAAAAGGGTTGGATACCGCCCAGCCCTCTACCATATCCATACAAATAGAATAGTCCTTTTATACAGACAGCTAAGTGCGGAGACGGGAATCGAACCCGTGACCTCAAGGTTATGAGCCTCGTGAGCTACCAAACTGCTCTACTCCGCTCTGGAGGGCCGGAAACTGGTGGACGAAAAAGGTTGAATACAGGCCTCTACCATGTCTAGACAAATAGAATAGTCCTTTTATACAGAATGGAGCGGGTAGCGGGAATCGAACCCGCATCGTTAGCTTGGAAGGCTAGGGGTTATAGTCGACGTTGGTTGATTATTTTTAACGTCTCTAATTCAAAACCGAACATGAAATTTGGATTTCATTCGGCTCCTTTATGGATATTCTCACCACTTAACATCTATGTCAGCTTTTCTATCTGAATGGAACCAAAGCTCTCCGCTTTCTAGATGATCCCTATAGAGTAGGAAATAGAAATTATACTAAATCTATCTAATCTACTTACTTCGTTCCCTAATTTTATTCAAGAGATCCTGAGGAAAAGAATTGGGTTTCCACCGAGCTGAAACAATATGCTGATGGTTCTAGTAAACCAAAACTACCGTTTTTTAGCTATTTGGCTTCCATTTCCTTTTTTAACAAAAGAAGATTTAGTTACGATTGGAAATAAACTTTTTTGTATCTTCATCCATAGATCCTTTACTCATATTTAAAAAATGGGAATACTTAATCCAATGCAAAATTATGCTTCGCGACTCTGTACTCATAATCCAATTTGTATTTTGGATGCAATTTCCATTAGTCTTTGGATACAAATCGCGAGAATGTATATTCTTCCTCAATATGCTATTGAGAGGAAAAGGATTAAATCCTTTATAAGAACTAAAGTTTTCATCGGAATATAAAAAACTTAAGGACACCTTAAGTATATCATTTCAAATTCAGTTATTAATAGAACGAATCACACTTTTACCACTAAACTATACCCGCTACATGTAGATTATGATACCAACGCTACCCTTTGTCAAGGGTAGCCATTCGAGAAGGAGGCTAATTCCCCCTTATTGAATCAAATGGAGAAGGTTCATGACAGTGAGCGATTGGTACTTCGATCGCGGGCCTTTATTTTAGGGTTTAGATAGCCTCTCTGGTCTGTAAAATACATATCTTCTTACCATCCCAATAGCGTATGAACCTAATGTATGCATTTCGATTAGGGTCGTATTCTTATTCTATGGTTACGACTACAATGATCATTATTTGCTTTGCGAGGACGTAAGTGTGCCAGACTGCTGTAAGGAATAGTTTGATTATTCCTACAATATACACTAGGAGATATAGGGGGCAGCACTGCCCCCATAAATCCCTTTCTTCCTTTTCCTTTTTGTTCAATTCTGAACAAAGAAATTGGGGAAGATGTTTTCTTCCCCCACTTATCATGAAGTCCGAGCCCTAGAGAAAGAGTGAGATGAATTTCAAAAATTCATCATAGACTTTCCCTATGGCTTGAGAGAAGCAAGAAACAAAGAGTCGTAACTTAAAGAGAAAGGCGGACAGGACCCGACGGATTTACCTGATTACGTCAGGTAAATCCTTACCTGAGAAATTTTGGTCAGGATTTACCTGATGTAAAGAAGATCCTAAATGTCTCTGGTTAGTCGATCCTCTCCATTTACTAATTTCCTCCCCTCTTTTCCACTCAATTCTAGTTTATTAGATTCTTGTTTAAAAGAATCAAAGAAGATGAATAGAACTAAGAACACATAAAAAAAGCATAGAGGACCAAGACCATTACCAAATGTTCCTCTCAAGAATCATATTGGGTATCTGTTCCCTTCCTTTTCCCGCTAGGATCGGAAATCTTATATTTTTCATATCCATATACCATCGAACCCTTAGGGTTACAGAATCCTCCTTTTTTCCTAGTCTTCGGAAACAGAAAACCCATAGCCGGGAGGAGTTAGGTATGTAGGGTATGGTTTATTATTTTTTGTTGGGCAGGCAGTAGAATAATTTTTCTACTCTGCAATATAAATTCTACTGCCCACTTTTTACAAGCAAATTGTTGCTAAAACTCTAACATAGTTTGTTCAAAATGCACCAACTAGAATCCTTGGAGAATATTCAAGTACCCCCTTTCCAAGGGGTACCTGTTAAAAATCGCTTCAACAAATCCGTCCAAAACTTTTTAAGAAAAATGGAAAAGTTTTGAACTCGAAGGTTTTTCCAAGAGATGCCTGTTAAAAATAGTTTCAATCTCTCACCAAAACAGATAAGAAGTATCTCACTGAAAATTACTAACCAGCCATATGGGTATATGAAGAGCGCGAATTCCTTTATACCCCACCCAATTACAATTAAAGGAAATAAAACATAAATGGAGAAAATTCTCATCATAAGATCAGCCAATAGAAGAAAAAAGTCCCTAATTCTGCAGAACGTTCTGAGCACGTGAAAAGTCAATAGCCTAAAGATAAAAAAGAAAAAGTATACCATTTTTTTGACAGCAGCTCTTATTGCCCCTTTGGCCTTTTTTTTGGCCTTTTGTATTATCCGATTCAAAAATCGATTCATATTCAAAAATTGATTCATATTTGTTCACCTCCTTCATATTTGTTCACCTCCTCTAAACAATCTAACTTTCGTGCTTTGGTTTAGTGAGTCGTCCGAGATCGTGTTTACATACCTATGAACTTACCCTCTTCAAGTATATTGGATACTACTATACTAATAATTATAGTAATAATTTTTTATTGTGTCAACCCTCTCTTCACGTATTTTATTATACGTATTTTTTTCTATAATAAAATAAAAAAAAACCTCTACTTTGTGCAAGTGATAAGAGAGAATATGAAAGATTTTCTTATTTTTCTTGATTTTCTCAAGATTTTGAACCTTGCCATGAATAAACTTCTATATCTCGATCTCGATATATACATATATAATCTCTACATATATCTCTATATGTACATATATTATGTACATTATGCAGTAGACCCATAATGGGAAATCAAAGTGGCTAATTTTGGAATTGAATAAAAAGCCCTTTTAACTCAGTGGTAGAGTAATGCCATGGTAAGGCATAAGTCATCGGTTCAAATCCGATAAAGGGCTTTTTAATTTGGTGGTAGAGTAATGCCATGGTAAGACGTAAGTCATCGGTTCGAATCCGATAAAGTACTTTTCTACTAAATTTATTATTTATTCACCTTATTTATTATTTATTCACCTTTTTTTCTTTGTTTTTGAAAATTTCTCCATTTTTTTCTTGAATTTTATGACTTAGTGTGGGATGCATGCATTTTTGGTCTGAACACTAAATGAAGCACGGAGTGTAAATTGCAAAAAAGAAATCAAATTGGACTCTTTTTCCTGTTAGATCAATCAAATCACTACCTGTACTGAACTAATCTAGAATCCCTTTTATTAATCTATTCTTATTCTATACCCTTTAAATGAATTTCCCTAAAAAGTAGGAGATGATCCGTGAATTAACCTAACCATCAACTAAAAAAAATCCTAAGAAAGCATAACAGAAAAGTAGGAAAGACTCTTTGCTTTGGATCTAGTTATACTCTTCGAGTATATTGACAATTCTAAAAAACTGCTCATACTATCATTATAGTATAATGACGAGCGGTTGTATATGGCCCTATCGTTTAGTGATGCCCCTATCGTCTAGTGGTTCAGGACATCTCTCTTTCAAGGAGGCAGCGGGGATTCGACTTCCCCTGGGGGTAGGGAGTATTATGAAAGGAGGTTAATCATAGATTATCAAAAACCCTAGAATAAATTCTTCCTGGGTCGATGCCCGAGCGGTTAATGGGGACGGACTGTAAATTCGTTGACGATATGTCTACGCTGGTTCAAATCCAGCTCGGCCCAAAAATCTAGGGCTTCGTGAATATGAACTAAATCCATTTTTTTTCTTCCATAAAAAAAAATGTCTGATCCATAGAAATAAAGGATAAAGAGAAAGGGGGAAATTTCTTTCTAATCCATATTTCTCTCATTCCTTTTTTACAAACAAAAGAGTTTTTCTTATTGAAAGGTGGATTATCATCCATTTTAAGCGATAAAAAATCGCGACATACTAGTTATGTCACTCTCACTATACCCACATACGATATATGGGTATGTAGTATATGATTCGTCTATTTCTTAGAGTACGACAGACGAATCGAATCTTCTTATGGTTCTATTTAAAAATAGGTATAGGTATGCCATACACCCCGCGGGGATTGTAGTTCAATTGGTCAGAGCACCGCCCTGTCAAGGCGGAAGCTGCGGGTTCGAGCCCCGTCAGTCCCGAACTAGGGTTCAATGAATGGGTAAATTCATCTTTCCTTTTTCCATAAAAAATTTCCATCAAAAAAAGGGGGCAGGAGACAAGATCAAATACCTATGGGGCATCCTTACTTCACTTTTTTGATTTCGCATTTTTCATTAAAGAGGGAGGGAAGGCCTATAGGAATTTCTTTTTTCACTACTCCCGGTTGATAAAGAAAGACATACATATCATACGTGGATTAGTATAATTTAGGATATTACTCTATCCTTATGATGATACCATCCTCATCTTAACTTCCTATTCGACTCTTATGGATTATGGAATAGAGTACCGGTATTTTATCGGAATCCATACATAAATTGTATTCGTTTATTCTTAGACAGTGAATTTAATATAATTAGTACTTTTTGGGTTAAACCAGGCCCCTTCCATTTTGTAGTTCCAACTTTGTTTGTGTATGTTCAATGACTAATTGGAAAGAATCTATCTCATTCTCATTCCATTTGCGGACTCCTTTTTTATGGATCCGCTCTCATCTTTAGACCCAAAAAGTGGATATTGATAGTAACCTAATAAAATAAAAGAAAAACCAAGCAAAGCAAACGCCCTTTTTCCTAAATTTAAAATATTCGATTTTTTTTATTTAAGCCCTCTTTTCTCCATCTCACTTCTACTTCTACTGCTTATTTGTATGTCTATGTGACCCATAGAAAGTCGGTCATATAATACATACATACATAATTGTATGTATAACTATAAGAAAAAGGAAGGGAAATTGGATAAGATAAGAAAGATCGTGGGTTATAGATATAGAAAAGAAAAAGTAGAAAAGGATGAAAAAAAGAGAGAATTCCTAATCCAATCAAAAAACCAATTTTGGTCTTAGTATGGATAAGGGATCTTCCTATGTTATACTATTCCACTCTCAACCATGAATTGATTTGATAGATCCGATATTCATAATATTGAATTGATTCAGTATTATCAGAATGCAAGTCCTCCCCTTGAATTTACAGGATACCCCTTTTTCCTCTCCATGGGATTACATCCCGAGTTATTGCGAAAAAAAAAGAGGTTATGGAAGTCAATATTCTCGCATTTATTGCTACTGCACTGTTCATTCTAGTTCCTACTGCCTTTTTACTTATTATTTATGTAAAAACAGTCAGCCAAAATGATTAATTGGAATTCCAATTAATCATTGAAGAAATGAAAAAGGGATTAAATAAAATAAAAATCCAAGTCTTAAATGAAAGGATCTGGTTGGAATCATAAAGTGTGGTAGAAAGAACTACATATAGTTTTTTCTACCACACTTTAGAGTCTTTCTATTATATTATCTTGAATCTACATAGAATAGATTAGTAGATTGAAATAGTAGTCTAATTCAATTTCTTTTTTCACTGCATCCACTTAATTTCAATCAAGTCAAAATAAAAAAATCGAAGACAATTCTTCACGAAAGAATCCATGGAGGGAGAGAAAAATAATATGAGAATAGACTATAGTAAAAGAAAAAAAGTAAAAGTCAAAATCAGCGAATCTTTCATGCTTAAACATGCGGCGAGATGCTTCAAAAGAGCATAAAAATTTTTCTAAGAATAAGAAAAGAGTATAAAACAAATGGAAAGTGTGCGATATGTTGTGAATAGCTCCGTGGAAGAAAGTCTAATTTTCTTATGTATAGAACTTTTTTAACCATTCGTCACTTCTAGTAGAAATTATGAATTGCTGTAATCGCTCTTTCTATTTCTATAGAGTAGAATAGAACGACTCCTTCTTACAAGAGTTTCTTACAGGAGTGAAACAAAACTAAAGAAAGAAAGAATAAAGTTTGGCAAAATGATTAATGCAAAAGGATCAATTAAAGAAAAGAGTTGATACAACAATTCGACTACTCAATCAATTAGTAGTATCCCTAGAGTCCACTCCTCCCCCATACTACTAGTGAAAGAGAAAATGTAAAGACTACCATTAAAGCAGCCCAAGCGAGACTTACTATATCCATGTAAATTATGTCTCCTATTTCTATGAAGAAATTATTCTACTATTGATCAATAATCATAGTGGAATCAAGGGTACAGAGTCAAAAAGGGATTCTGCCCTAAGGCTATGGATGAATCAGTTCAAGGAATTTACTCCTAACAAATTCTTATAGGATTTCTGGTAGAATTGGAGAGCATTAAGTATAAATACGATACATAGCCCTTTTCCTTAAAAAAGAGTACGGGGATGATGTCCTGAATGGAAGACGCGGGAATAGAAAGATTTTTTCTTCCTTTTGTTACCTTTTTTTTATAAGCAAAGGACGTCAGAATATACCATAAAATTAGGATAGATAAATATTTATTGGATACCTACCTTGCCTATGTTTATTTTTAACCTAAACCCTACAGCCCCGCTTTCTATCATTCTATGAAAGAATGAGGAGACTTTATCCACAACTCCGAAATTGATTTTTGATCAGCCTATTCAATCTGATTCTCGACGGAATCAGTAGCCCTTACTTTAGTGTATGTAGGTAGCATAAGATGTACGATAAATAAAATGTATAATAATTAGGAAGTCTTGATATTCCTTCGTGGAGTCCCTTCTTCAATCTTAGATTGAAAAAAAAAAGAATGCCCCTTAGGAGCCCTTTGAATATCAAGATTTCTGACATCTTAGCCTCGTAGTTTTAAATTCTCGAATCAATTAAGAATCAATTCAAATTAATAAAAGAATAAGTAAACGCTACCTCATCCCTATTGGTAGCTGTTTGGGCCACTACCGACAAAACAAACCCTAATAGAACTATGGATTCTCAAAATCCAGTATCGCCAGGCCTAGTTATTCTCTTGCCCCAGCTTATGCGGGGTACGAATTTGTCGAGTTCGATCAGTACTATAAGCCTAAGTATTTTATTGATCAGGCGGCACCCAGATTTGAACTGGGGATAAAGGATTTGCAGTCCCCTGCCTTACCGCTTGGCCATGCCGCCAAAAAATCCGATCTAAAATCGAGAAAAGAGCAAGTATTCATCCACGTTTTCTTACTAAAACCCCCTTTCTTTTATCTTGAATCTAATTCTACTTACTTTTTTCCAATATTTTTCCAAAAATCTATTCCTGCTTTTTTTGGATCCAGTTTCGATTATTCTCCTCCATGGATTCTATCTTAAAACACACATTGCTAACACTAGAAAACTTCCCTTTTCTTTCTATTGAGATGAAAAAGGAGAAAAAGTGGATTTCCAGTCACAGGCTGCAAAATTCAGAACAAATTGGAACCATTAACTAGAATTCTACTTTTTTTTGAATTGCAGTAGTGAACGACTCTTAAATCAGTATTCTCTCCCCCCCTTCCTTTTAATGGCATAATAAAATAGAATGGGTTTATGCCTAATCCGTGTATAGGTAAACTCCAGGTCCGAACAGCATTATTATCCATAACAGCATTATTATCCATGGATCCCCCTTATGTACATATCTCTATGGGGAATCGTGCTTTAATTTTTCATTGCATTAAATATCTTGAATAAAAAAAGGAAATTTGCTCTGATATAGAGTATGACCTGACCATCTTGGCCCACCCAAGTGAAATTACGATAAAAGCAGGGATATGTGGAGAGGTGGATAAATAGATTGGCATGTACTTAAAAAAAAGGACTTACTTTATTTTAGGATTCTACAATGAAATCCTATATTTTCTAGCAATTCTACTACTACGAAACAAAAAAGAACCCTCAAATTCTTTTTTGAAATTAAACTAAGCGTGCTATTCTAAATCGAACTAAAGTCAAACTTTCTAGTGCTTATAAATTATTATATTATGGCTTTATCCCATTCATAGAAAGGAGATAAAATGAGAAATCTTTGCCATCCAATCTGATTAGAATATCATTAAGTGGCAGAATTTTTTTCTAGGAATGTTTTATCAATTCATTTTCATTCGATTTGTACCCCTGGCAAATTCGAACTTTCCTCGAAATTGTCTCTATTCATATGTATGAAATACATATATGAAATACGTATGTGGAGTTCCCTAGAATTTCATGTGATTCAGTAAACAGAATATAGATTCCATGATTGCTAGATCGATCCATAGGGATTGATGAAGAGTGAGCTGATAATGGAATTTTTCTTCGATAAAAAGGAAACTTAAGATTAAGATGCTCCGGAATGGAAATGAGGGAATGTCCACAATACCCGGATTTAGTCAGATCCAATTCGAGGGATTTTTTAGGTTCATTAATCAAGGCTTGGCAGAAGAACTTGAGAAGTTTCCAACAATTAAAGATCCAGATCACGAAATTGCATTTCAATTATTTGCGAAAGGATATCAATTGCTAGAACCCTCAATAAAAGAAAGGGATGCTGTGTATGAATCACTCACCTATTCTTCCGAATTATATGTATCTGCGAGATTAATTTTTGGTTTCGATGTGCAAAAACAAACCATTTCTATTGGAAACATTCCTATAATGAATTCCTTAGGAACCTTTATAATAAATGGAATATACCGAATTGTGATCAATCAAATATTGCTAAGTCCTGGTATTTACTACCGCTCGGAATTAGACCATAAGGGAATTTCTATCTACACCGGGACTATAATATCAGATTGGGGAGGAAGATCGGAATTAGCAATTGATAAAAAAGAAAGGATATGGGCTCGCGTAAGTAGAAAACAAAAGATATCTATTCTAGTTCTATCATCAGCTATGGGTTCGAATCTAAGAGAAATTCTAGATAATGTTTCCTACCCTGAAATTCTCTTGTCTTTCCCGAATGCTAAGGAGAAGAAGAGGATTGAGTCAAAAGAAAAAGCTATTTTGGAGTTTTATCAACAATTTGCTTGTGTAGGTGGGGACCTGGTATTTTCGGAGTCCTTATGTGAGGAATTACAAAAGAAATTTTTTCAACAAAAATGTGAATTAGGAAGGATTGGTCGACGAAATATGAATCGGAGACTGAATCTTGATATACCTCAGAACAATACATTCTTGTTACCACGAGATGTATTGGCCGCTACGGATCATTTGATTGGAATGAAATTTGGAACGGGTATACTTGACGATGACGATATGAATCACTTGAAAAATAAACGTATTCGTTCGGTTGCGGATCTGTTACAAGATCAATTCGGACTGGCTCTTGATCGTTTACAACATGCGGTTCAAAAAACTATCCGTAGAGTATTCATACGTCAATCGAAACCGACTCCACAAACTTTGGTAACTCCAACTTCAACTTCGATTTTATTAATAACTACTTATGAGACCTTTTTTGGCACATACCCCTTATCTCAAGTTTTTGATCAAACTAATCCATTGACACAAACTGTTCATGGGCGAAAAGTGAGTTGTTTGGGTCCTGGAGGATTGACGGGGAGGACTGCAAGTTTTCGGAGCCGAGATATTCATCCGAGTCACTATGGGCGTATTTGTCCAATTGACACGTCCGAAGGAATCAATGTTGGACTTACTGGATCCTTAGCTATTCATGCGAGAATTGATCACTGGTGGGGATCCATAGAGAGTCCATTTTATGAAATATCTGAGAAAGCAAAAGAAAAAAAAGAGAAACAGGTGGTTTATTTATCACCAAATAGAGATGAATATTATATGATAGCAGCAGGAAATTCTTTGTCTTTGAATCAGGGTATTCAGGAAGAACAGGTTGTTCCAGCTAGATACCGTCAAGAATTCCTGACTATTGCATGGGAACAGATTCATGTTAGAAGTATTTTTCCTTTCCAATATTTTTCTATTGGAGGTTCTCTCATTCCTTTTATTGAGCATAATGATGCGAATCGGGCTTTAATGAGTTCTAATATGCAGCGCCAAGCAGTTCCGCTTTCTCGGTCCGAGAAGTGCATTGTTGGAACTGGATTGGAACGTCAAACAGCTCTAGATTCGAGGGTTTCCGTTATAGCCGAACGCGAGGGAAAGATCATTTCTACTGATAGTCACAAGATCCTTTTATCAAGTAGTGGGAAGACTATAAGTATTCCTTTAGTTACCCATCGGCGCTCTAACAAAAATACTTGTATGCACCAAAAACCTCGGGTTCCATGGGGTAAATCCATTAAAAAAGGACAAATTTTAGCAGAGGGAGCTGCTACAGTTGGTGGGGAACTTGCTTTAGGAAAAAACGTATTAGTAGCTTATATGCCATGGGAAGGTTACAATTTTGAAGACGCAGTACTAATTAGCGAACGTTTGGTATATGAGGATATTTATACTTCTTTTCACATCCGAAAATATGAAATTCAGACGGATACGACAAGCCAAGGCTCCGCTGAAAAAATCACTAAAGAAATACCACATCTAGAAGAACATTTACTCCGCAATTTGGACAGAAATGGAGTTGTTAGGTTGGGATCCTGGGTAGAAACTGGCGATATTTTAGTAGGTAAATTAACGCCTCAGATAGCGAGCGAATCGTCGTATATCGCGGAAGCTGGATTATTACGGGCCATATTTGGTCTTGAGGTATCCACTTCAAAAGAAACTTCTCTCAAACTACCTATAGGTGGAAGAGGGCGCGTTATCGATGTGAAATGGATCCAGAGGGACCCCCTAGACATAATGGTTCGTGTATATATTTTACAGAAACGTGAAATCAAAGTTGGGGATAAAGTAGCCGGAAGACACGGGAATAAGGGGATCATTTCCAAAATTTTGCCTAGGCAAGATATGCCCTATTTGCAAGATGGAACACCTGTTGATATGGTCTTCAATCCCTTAGGAGTACCCTCACGAATGAATGTGGGACAAATATTTGAAAGCTCGCTCGGATTAGCAGGGGATCTGCTAAAGAAACATTATAGAATAGCACCCTTTGATGAGAGATATGAGCAAGAGGCTTCAAGAAAACTTGTGTTTTCAGAATTATATGAAGCCAGTAAACAAACAAAAAATCCATGGGTATTTGAACCCGAGTACCCGGGAAAAAGTAGAATATTTGATGGAAGAACAGGAGACCCCTTCGAACAACCTGTTCTAATAGGGAAGTCCTATATCTTAAAATTAATTCATCAAGTTGATGAGAAAATCCATGGACGTTCTACTGGGCCCTACTCACTTGTTACACAACAACCCGTTAGAGGAAGAGCCAAGCAAGGGGGACAACGAGTAGGAGAAATGGAAGTTTGGGCTTTAGAAGGATTTGGTGTTGCTCATATTTTACAAGAGATACTTACTTATAAATCTGATCATCTTATAGCTCGCCAAGGAATACTTAATGCTACGATCTGGGGAAAAAGAGTACCTAATCACGAGGATCCTCCAGAATCTTTTCGAGTGCTCGTTCGAGAACTACGATCTTTGGCTCTAGAACTGAATCATTTCCTTGTATCTGAGAAGAACTTCCAGGTTAATAGGGAGGAAGTTTGATCGGAATAAATATAAATTCTTTTCTTATTTCTATTTTATGATTGACCAATATAAACATCAACAACTCCAAATTGGACTCGTTTCCCCTCAACAAATAAAGGCTTGGGCTAACAAAAACCTACCTAATGGGGAAGTCGTTGGCGAAGTCACAAGGCCCTCTACTTTTCATTATAAAACCGATAAACCAGAAAAAGATGGATTGTTTTGCGAAAGAATCTTTGGACCCATAAAAAGCAGAATTTGTGCTTGTGGAAATTCTCGAGCGAGCGTAGCTGAAAACGAAGACGAAAGATTTTGCCAAAAATGCGGGGTAGAATTTGTTGATTCTCGGATACGAAGATATCAAATGGGATACATCAAACTCGCATGTCCCGTGACTCATGTGTGGTATTTGAAAGGTCTTCCTAGTTATATCGCGAACCTTTTAGATAAACCCCTTAAGAAATTGGAGGGCCTAGTATACGGCGATTTCTCTTTTGCTAGGCCCAGCGCTAAAAAACCCACTTTCTTACGATTACGAGGTTTATTCGAAGATGAAATTTCATCCTGTAACCACAGCATTTCTCCCTTTTTTTCTACCCCAGGCTTTGCAACATTTCGAAATCGGGAAATTGCGACAGGAGCAGGTGCTATTAGAGAACAATTAGCAGATTTGGATTTGCGAATTATTATAGAGAATTCCTTGGTCGAATGGAAGGAATTAGAAGACGAGGGGTATAGTGGAGATGAATGGGAAGATAGAAAAAGACGAATAAGAAAAGTTTTTTTGATTAGACGCATGCAATTGGCGAAACATTTTATTCAAACAAATGTAGAACCAGAATGGATGGTTTTGTGCTTATTACCGGTTCTTCCTCCCGAATTGAGACCCATTGTTTATAGGTCTGGGGATAAAGTAGTGACTTCGGATATTAATGAACTTTATAAGAGAGTTATCCGTCGGAACAACAACCTTGCCTATCTATTAAAAAGAAGTGAATTAGCGCCAGCAGATTTAGTAATGTGCCAGGAAAAGTTGGTACAAGAAGCCGTGGATACACTTCTTGATAGTGGGTCCCGCGGGCAACCAACGAGGGATGGTCACAATAAAGTATACAAATCACTTTCAGATGTAATTGAAGGTAAAGAGGGAAGGTTTCGCGAGACTCTGCTTGGGAAACGGGTCGATTACTCGGGGCGTTCTGTCATTGTTGTGGGTCCTTCACTTTCATTACATCAATGTGGATTACCTCTAGAGATAGCAATAAAGCTTTTTCAGCTATTTGTAATTCGCGATTTAATCACGAAACGCGCTACTTCTAATGTCAGGATTGCTAAAAGGAAAATTTGGGAAAAGGAACCCATTGTATGGGAAATACTTCAAGAAGTTATGCGGGGACATCCTGTACTGTTGAATAGAGCACCTACCCTGCATAGATTAGGCATACAGGCCTTCCAACCCACTTTAGTAGAGGGGCGTACTATTTGTTTACACCCATTAGTGTGTAAGGGTTTCAATGCGGACTTTGATGGGGATCAAATGGCTGTTCATCTACCTTTATCCTTGGAAGCTCAGGCGGAAGCCCGTTTACTTATGTTTTCTCATATGAATCTCCTATCTCCTGCTATTGGAGATCCTATTTGCGTACCGACCCAAGACATGCTTATAGGACTTTATGTATTAACGATTGGAAACCGTCGGGGTATTTGTGCAAATAGATATAATAGTTGCGGAAACTATCCAAATCAAAAAGTAAGTTACAATAATAATAATTATAAGTATACGAAAGATAAAGAACCCCATTTTTCCAGTTCCTATGATGCACTGGGAGCTTATAGACAGAAACGAATCAGTTTAGACAGTCCCTTGTGGCTCCGATGGAAACTAGATCAACGCGTCATTGGGTCAAGAGAAGTTCCGATTGAAGTTCAATATGAATCTTTGGGGACTTATCATGAGATTTATGCCCACTATCTAATAGTGGGAAATAGAAAAAAAGAAATCCGTTCTATATACATTCGAAGCACTCTTGGTCATATTTCTTTTTATAGAGAAATAGAGGAAGCCATACAAGGATTTAGTCAGGCCTATTCATACACTATCTAAACAAGGAAGTTAGATTCGGCGATGCCCCTTTCGGGGGGCATTCCGATTTCGCTAGTATCATCATTTTTGCCGCGCGAATCCAGATTGAGATTAAGGAAAGGAAGTTAATTAAATTTTCGAATCACTGACTCAGGCCCATTGTCGAATCCTACTCAGCAATTGTCGAATCCTACTCAGCCGAAAAAGGGGGTACTTATGTATGGCGGAACGGGCCAATCTGGTCTTTCATAATAAAGAGATAGACGGAACTGCTATGAAACGACTTATTAGCAGATTAATAGATCATTTCGGAATGGGATATACATCCCATATACTGGATCAAATAAAGACTCTGGGCTTTCATCAAGCCACTACTACATCGATTTCATTAGGAATCGAGGATCTTTTAACAATACCCTCTAAGGGATGGTTAGTCCAAGACGCGGAACAACAGAGTTTTCTTTTGGAGAAACACTATTATTATGGGGCTGTACACGCGGTAGAAAAATTACGCCAATCCGTTGAGATATGGTATGCTACAAGTGAATATTTGAAACAAGAAATGAATTCGAATTTTCGGATAACGGATCCTTCTAATCCAGTCTATCTAATGTCTTTTTCAGGAGCTAGAGGAAATGCATCTCAAGTACACCAATTAGTAGGTATGAGAGGATTAATGGCGGATCCTCAAGGACAAATGATTGATTTACCTATTCAAAGCAATTTACGCGAGGGACTTTCTTTGACAGAATATATAATTTCCTGCTACGGAGCCCGTAAAGGGGTTGTAGATACTGCTGTACGAACAGCGGATGCTGGATATCTTACACGTAGACTTGTTGAAGTAGTTCAACATATTATTGTGCGTAGAAGAGATTGTGGTACTATCCGAGGTATTTCTGTGAGTCCTCAAAATGGGATGACGGAAAAACTTTTTGTCCAAACACTAATTGGTCGTGTATTAGCAGACGATATATATATCGGTTCACGATGCATTGCCGCTCGAAATCAAGATATTGGAATTGGATTAGTCAATCGATTCATAACTGCCTTTCGAGCACAACCATTTCGAGCACAACCAATATATATTAGAACCCCCTTTACTTGCCGGAGCACATCTTGGATCTGTCAATTATGTTATGGTCGGAGTCCCACTCATGGCGATCTGGTCGAATTAGGGGAAGCCGTAGGTATTATTGCGGGTCAATCAATTGGGGAGCCAGGGACTCAACTAACATTAAGAACTTTTCATACTGGTGGAGTATTCACAGGGGGTACTGCCGACCTTGTACGATCCCCTTCGAATGGAAAAATCCAATTCAATGAGGATTTGGTTCACCCCACACGTACCCGTCATGGGCAGCCTGCTTTTCTATGTTATATAGACTTGCATGTAACTATTCAGAGTCAGGATATTCTATATAGTGTGAATATTCCCTCAAAAAGCTTGATTCTAGTGCAAAATGATCAATATGTAGAATCCGAACAAGTAATTGCGGAGATTCGTGCCGGAACGTCCACTTTGCATTTTAAAGAAAGGGTACAAAAGCATATTTATTCCGAATCAGACGGGGAAATGCACTGGAGTACTGATGTTTACCATGCGCCCGAATATCAATATGGTAATCTTCGTCGATTACCAAAAACAAGCCATTTATGGATATTGTCAGTAAGTATGTGCAGATCCAGTATAGCGTCTTTTTCGCTCCACAAGGATCAAGATCAAATGAATACTTATTCTTTTTCTGTTGACGGAAGATATATCTTTGACCTCTCAATGGCTAATGATCAAGTAAGACATAGACTGTTGGATACTTTTGGTAAAAAAGATAGGGAAATTCTTGATTATTCAACGCCGGATAGAATCATGTCCAACGGCCATTGGAATTTTGTCTATCCTTCTATTCTTCAAGATAATTCGGATTTATTGGCGAAAAAGCGAAGAAATAGGTTCGTCATTCCATTACAATATCATCAAGAACAAGAGAAAGAACTAATATCCTGTTTGGGGATTTCTATTGAAATACCCTTTATGGGTGTTTTACGTAGAAATACTATTTTTGCTTATTTTGACGATCCACGATACAGAAAAGATAAAAAGGGGTCAGGAATTGTGAAATTTAGATATAGGACCCTAGAGGACGAATATAGGACCCTAGAGGACGAATATAGGACTCGAGAGGAAGACTCAGAGGACGAATATGGGAGCCCAGAGAACGGATATAGGACCCGAGAGGACGAATATGAAACCCTAGAAGACGAATATAGGACTCTAGAGGACGAATATGAAACCCTAGAAGATGAATATGGGATCCTAGAGGACGAATATGAAACCCTAGAAGACGAATATAGGACTCGAGAGGAAGACTCAGAGGACGAATATGGGAGCCCAGAGAACGAATATAGGACCCGAGAGGACGAATATGGAACTCTAGATGAAGACTCAGAAGACGAATATGGGAGCCCGGAGGAAGGCTCAGAGGACGAATATGGGACTTTAGAGGAAGACTCAGAAGAAGACTCAGAGGACGAATACGGGAGCCCAGAGGAAGATTCCATCTTAAAAAAAGAGGGTTTGATTGAGCATCGAGGAACAAAAGAATTTAGTCTAAAATACCAAAAAGAACTAGATCGGTTTTTTTTCATTCTTCAAGAACTGCATATCTTGCCCAGATCCTCATCCCTAAAGGTACTTGATAATAGTATCATTGGAGTGGATACACAACTCACAAAAAATACAAGAAGTCGACTAGGTGGATTGGTCCGAGTGAATAGAAAAAAAAGCCATACGGAACTCAAAATCTTTTCCGGAGATATTCATTTTCCTGAAGAAGCAGATAAGATATTAGGTGGTAGTTTGATACCACCAGAAAGAGAAAAGAAAGAATCTAAGGAATCAAAAAAAAGGAAAAATTGGGTCTATGTTCAACGGAAAAAAATTCTCAAGAGCAAGGAAAAGTATTTTGTTTCGGTTCGACCTGCAGTCGCATATGAAATGGACGAAGGGAGAAATTTAGCAACACTTTTCCCGCCGGATCTCTTGCAAGAAGAGGATAATCTCCAACTTCGACTTGTCAATTTTATTTCTCATGAAAATAGCAAGTTAACTCAAAGAATTTATCACACGAATAGTCAATTTGTTCGAACTTGCTTAGTAGTGAATTGGGAACAAGAAGAAAAAGAGGAGGCTCGTGCTTCCCTTGTTGAGGTAAGAGCAAATGATCTGATTCGTGATTTCCTAAGAATTGAGTTAGTCAAGTCCACTATTTCGTATACACGAAGAAGGTATGATAGGACAAGTGCAGGACCGATTCCCAATAATAGGTTAGATCGCACCAATACCAATTCCTTTTATTCCAAGGCGAAGATTCAATCACTTAGCCAACATCAAGAAGCTATTGGCACCTTGTTGAATCGAAATAAAGAATACCAATCTTTGATGATTTTGTTGGCATCCAACTGTTCTAGAATTGGTTTATTCAAGAATTCGAAATATCCCAATGCGGGAAAAGAATCGAATCCTAGAATTCCTATTCGAGATATTTTTGGGCCCTTAGCTGCTATTGTACCTAGTATATCGAATTTTTCTTCATCTTACTATTTACTAACGCATAATCAGATCCTGTTAAAAAAATATTTGTTCCTTGACAATTTGAAACAAACCTTCCAAGTACTTCAAGGGCTTAAATACTCTTTAATAGATGAAAATCAAAGGATTTCGAATTTCGATAGTAACATCATGTTGGATCCATTCCATTTGAATTGGCACTTTCTCCATCATGATTCTTGGGAGGAGACATCGGCAATAATTCACCTTGGACAATTTATTTGCGAAAATGTATGTCTATTTAAATCGCACATAAAAAAATCTGGTCAAATTTTCATTGTTAATATTGATTCCTTTGTTATAAGAGCAGCTAAGCCTTATTTGGCCACTACAGGAGCAACTGTTCATGGTCATTATGGAGAAATCCTTTACAAAGGAGATAGGTTAGTTACGTTTATATATGAAAAATCGAGATCTAGTGACATAACGCAAGGTCTTCCAAAAGTAGAACAAATCTTTGAAGCGCGTTCAATTGATTCACTATCGCCGAATCTCGAAAGGAGAATTGAGGATTGGAATGAGCGTATACCAAGAATTCTTGGGGTCCCCTGGGGATTCTTGATTGGAGCTGAGCTAACCATAGCCCAAAGTCGTATCTCTTTGGTTAATAAGATCCAAAAGGTTTATCGATCCCAAGGGGTACAGATCCATAATAGACATATAGAGATTATTATACGCCAAGTAACATCAAAAGTGCGGGTTTCCGAAGATGGAATGTCTAATGTTTTTTCACCTGGGGAATTAATCGGATTATTGCGAGCGGAACGAGCAGGGCGAGCTTTGGATGAATCGATCTATTATCGGGCAATCTTATTGGGAATAACAAGGGCTTCCCTGAATACCCAAAGTTTCATATCTGAAGCAAGTTTTCAAGAAACTGCTCGAGTTTTAGCAAAAGCTGCCCTACGAGGTCGTATTGATTGGTTGAAAGGCCTGAAAGAAAACGTAGTTCTGGGGGGGATTATACCTGTTGGTACCGGATTCCAAAAATTTGTGCATCGTTCCCCACAAGACAAGAACCTTTATTTCGAAATTCAAAAAAAAAATCTATTCGCGTCGGAAATGAGAGATATTTTGTTTCTCCATACAGAATTAGTTTCTTCTGATTCTGACGTAACAAACAATTTCTATGAGACATCAGAACCCCCATTTACCCCCAATTATACGATTTAAGGATACATAAAGCGGATTTTTTGACTTTAAACTAGACTTTTGACCTTAGAACACTAACAGGTCAGATTTTAGATTTTTATTTTAATAAGTAAAAGAAGTCAGTTAATTCATTAAGGTTACGTTTATACCATGTATCAATGGCCAATTCTCAGTGGAAGGTTACATCGGAACAATTATTATTTATTTCAAGCTATTTCGGCTCTTTCTTAATCTTCAAAAAGAAATAAATTCCGTAATGGAATGGTAGGATGAAAAAAAAAGAAAAAATCAAAAGGAAGTGTGGAAAAAATGACAAGAAGATATTGGAACATCAATTTGAAAGAGATGATAGAAGCGGGAGTTCATTTTGGTCATGGTATTAAGAAATGGAATCCTAAAATGGCCCCTTACATCTCGGCAAAGCGTAAAGGTACTCATATTACAAATCTCGCTAGAACGGCTCGCTTTTTATCAGAAGCTTGTGATTTAGTTTTTGATGCAGCAAGTCAGGGAAAAAGCTTCTTAATTGTTGGTACCAAAAAAAGAGCAGCGTATTTAGTAGCATCAGCTGCAATAAGGGCTCGTTGTCATTATGTTAATAAAAAGTGGTTCAGTGGTATGTTAACGAATTGGTCGATTACGAAAACTAGACTTTCTCAATTTAGAGACTTAAGAGCAGAAGAAAAGATGGGAAAATTCCACCATCTCCCAAAAAGAGATGTGGCAATCTTGAAGAGAAAATTATCGACCTTGCAAAGATATCTCGGCGGGATCAAATATATGACGAGGTTGCCGGACATTGTGATCGTCCTCGATCAGCAAAAAGAGTATATAGCTCTTCGGGAATGTGCCATTTTGGGGATTCCTACTATTTCTTTAGTCGATACAAATTGTGACCCAGATCTCGCGAATATATCGATTCCAGCCAACGATGACACTATGACTTCAATTCGATTGATTCTTAACAAATTAGTATTTGCAATTTGTGAGGGCCGTTCTCTCTATATAAGAAATCGTTGATTAAGAAGAATAGTGAATTCTTGGGCAACTGCGTAGATTTATGGGATCACTTACTATTCTTTTTTGTTTTGTATAGATAAAAGAAGGGGAATATTGATATATATTAGAGGGTATTGATATATATTATGATCTGATGTGATTTCTTGGTATCCTAAATATAAGATTAATACTTCAAGTTGCTGAGTTGAGAAAGAGATGGTTGAATCAAAAGAATTCCTTTTTTGAAGTTCAATTTTTATCAGAGGACAATATGAATATTATACCATGTTCCATTAAAACACTCAAGGGGTTATACGATATATCGGGTGTAGAAGTAGGCCAACACTTCTATTGGCAAATAGGAAGTTTCCAAATTCATGCCCAAGTACTCATCACTTCTTGGGTCGTAATTACTATCTTGCTAGGTTCAGTTATCATAGCTGTTCGGAATCCACAAACCATCCCGACCGACGGTCAGAATTTCTTCGAATATGTGCTTGAGTTTATTCGAGACTTGAGCAAAACTCAGATTGGAGAAGAATATGGTCCCTGGGTTCCCTTTATTGGAACTATGTTCCTTTTTATTTTTGTTTCGAATTGGTCGGGTGCTCTTTTACCTTGGAAAATTATACAGTTACCCCATGGGGAATTAGCAGCGCCCACGAATGATATAAATACTACTGTTGCTTTAGCTTTACTCACGTCAGCGGCATATTTTTATGCGGGTCTTAGCAAAAAAGGATTGAGTTATTTCGAGAAATATATTAAACCAACTCCAATCCTTTTACCAATTAACATCCTAGAAGATTTCACAAAACCATTATCGCTTAGTTTTCGACTTTTCGGGAATATATTGGCGGATGAATTAGTCGTTGTTGTTCTTGTTTCTTTAGTCCCCTTAGTAGTCCCTATACCGGTCATGTTTCTTGGATTATTTACAAGCGGTATTCAAGCTCTTATTTTTGCAACGTTAGCCGCAGCCTATATAGGTGAATCCATGGAGGGTCATCATTGAATTGACTAGTTTTCGAAATAATCTTTTTTTTTAGCTTAGCTCAATTCATGCATGGTTCCAGATAATCCGCTTGGTTGGAAAACAAAATAGTTAGAAATGCGTATGAATATACAACCTAGAGTTGTAGGAGAGAGAATAGACTATATTACGGAATTGTCAAAGTATATATGCATTAAGGGGGGCGGAGTCAGGCTAGATCTATATCCTTAATGTCTAGAAGTCCAGTCATCTTTTGTGCGGGTTTCCACTTTAAGGAATGATTTTCGAATCCGATTCAATAGAAAATAAGAAAATACGCAAAATAGAAGAAACAAGTGTATATGGGATATTATATATTCCTAAGTTAGATTCATTATCTAATCCGATATATCGAATTCCCTCTATATGGAATTGGATTCCATATCCAGTTCTATGCAGCATATTGTTATCAATTGTATATCTTGATTTAATTCCTATTGGATTTGGATTAGGTCGATTTCAATAGGGGTTCTTCCTCTATTTCGTCTTTTATTATGGATTAGATTATAGGGGAAATAATAGGAACTCAAGGATATCGAAGAGTAAAGAAAGAAGGATGGAATGAAAGAGTTGTTGGTTGGAAAGAAAGAGAAATAGAATAATAAGAATCATATGGATTTACACAAACCTCTAATGATTAGAAACTAAAAATGAGATCTCGAAGTAGTTCGGACAATTCAGATTATCATTTCAATTTGTACTTTTTAGTTACTTCTCCCCAATAGAGCTTAGAAGTAAGAATTTCTTGGTTGATTGTATCCTTAACCATTTCTTTTTTTTTTTGACACGAGGAACTCACCATGAATCCACTAATTGCTGCTGCTTCCGTTATTGCTGCTGGATTGGCCGTAGGGCTTGCTTCTATTGGGCCTGGAGTTGGTCAAGGTACTGCTGCAGGACAAGCTGTAGAAGGTATTGCGAGACAGCCAGAAGCAGAAGGTAAAATACGAGGTACTTTATTGCTTAGTCTAGCTTTTATGGAAGCTTTAACAATTTATGGACTAGTTGTGGCACTAGCACTTTTATTTGCGAACCCTTTTGTTTAATCCTAAAAAAGAAAATGAGTGCTTTAGATTAGATACTTTTTTCTTTTTTTAGTAAATTGGTATTTGCTTCTGCAATTCCAATTATATCAATACTTTACTCCTATTTATTACTCCTGGAATTATCTATTTATTGGGACAGACAATACCCCACCCCAGGAAGGGCTGATTTGAGGATGATCAATTTAGAGGATATGCTCGCCTTCTTCCTTCCCGTCCTTAGTTTAGGACAGTGGAAAGTCTTTTTCCTTTTATTTTAGGAATTTTGAGAACATTTCAACAAAGGAGGTCTTTCACAGGTCAAACGAGACCTAAGACTTAATCTAAAATAAATTACTAGATTGAATCTATTTGCATTAAAAAAAAATTGCATTAAAAAAACCGATCAAAAAAGGGCGAGCGAAGTAAGTGATCGAAAAACTTTGTTCTTTGTTCGTCCTATCTATAAGAGGAGAGCATATGAAAAATGTAACCCATTCTTTCGTTTTTTTAGCTCACTGG